AGGAAAGCGAAGCTAACCCAGCAAGGCTTTTAGGCTGCTTTCGAAACATTCTTCATCGACAGGGAGCAAGCTCAGTCATTACAACTTGGGCAAAGCCGATTGCTTTCTTCCGGAGAATCTATGGCAACGTGAGAAGCTAAGTTTCTAATTTGATCACAAAAAATAGGTAGCTCAAAGCGCCAACCCTTCCTCTTAGACACTACTACTGATCAGCATGACTTTCTTTCTTGAGTAAGGTAAGGGGTACGGAAACGTCCTCTTATCACAGCTTGAACGGGATTCATTGTTGGGAAGAAGACGAAGTCGATTCAATCCAACTCCAACCGACCGGCTGGAGAGATATTTAGTCATGAAAGAAATAAGAAAGAGATTATTCCCTAAGAGCTTGTCCAGTACCTTTTGTTTAGAGTCTTTCTACTTTCTCTCAGCTATAACCAAGTTGCTATTTCGGGGTTAAGGAAATGAATTGTAAGTCGCGTAATCCCCCTTCCTCCCTTGCAGTAAAAACTCTCCTCTAATAGCAGAAAGCTTCCATGCCCTATTCTCTATTTTGGAAAAGGACCTCTTACGGCAGTTGACAGTGGAAACTTTCCAGCTAGCGATTGATCCAGTTACCGGTAAAGGACAGTTGACAGAAGAAAGAAGAGAGATGAGCTACTATCACTCAAGAACTAGAAGAAGGAAAGAAATCGATTCACTTCGCCAGCCTTGAACTCCTCTTTCTTGGATCGTTGTTTGCGACAGACCGATTGAGACAGATCTAGAGATAGAGCTGCAAGGGAACACTTACCAATACCTACTGCGGATCAGGCTGAAGCTATTGTTGCATCTCCAGCTTCTACTATTGTTGCACCTCCACTCTAGCCTTGATGCGCGAGGGGCTCTCGGAAAGAGGGGGCAAAGCAAAACCAAGAGGAGGTCGTAGATACTATACCTGGAAGAAGTCTCTCTCGTAGGGCATTTTTTTGTAGTAATGTATTTCGGTGTTTATCGTAGCCCACGGAGCGGTAACGGGCGGAAAGAGCTATGATAGGAGTCGATGCCTTTCTGTCCCATCTGAAAGAAAGGCTGAAAGCAAAAGGAGATCGCTTTCGATTAAGGATCAAGCCCAGGAGGAAGGAGAACTCATAGCAGTAGGGGTGGAAGCAATTTCAAGAGAAGGAAAAAGAGGAATGCTCACTTGCCTAGCAGTTGTAAGAGCAGCAACAACAGCCAGGAAAGTCTAGCAACACTTGCTTAGAGGTCTAGTAGCACTCAACACTTGCTTAGAGGTCTAGTAGCACTGACCGGAAGTCCTGTAGTCCAGTCATTCTCTTGAGATCTGAGTTCCAAAGGTAGGTGAAGTAGGATTTCTCAATACCAATGGGTGAAATAGCACCCTCCGATGAAAGAGTCCATCTAGCAAGCACTACGAAGGATGGCAGGGAAGATCGAATCACTATCTCCGTGCAAGCAGACCTTCAAAGGAGTTCGGCTAACCTGTGAATGAAAGCGAGAGGCACAGGCAGAAGTCAAGACCTCGGTCTTTCGCAAACCTATCCTATTCGGATTCCCTTCCCAGTCCACTTCCTCTCCTAATATGATATCAGAATCGAAGATTGCTGCTAGTCTGATTTCATTTCTATCGACCTCTTTCTTCTTTCTATAATACAACTGATCGGTAAGGCTAAGCTGCCCAAACTGATCGGCAAGAGAGCGCAACCCATCCCCCTCACCACGCTGCTTCCACCCGCGGACACATACTTTGGGGTCGAAGACTCCATAGTGTCTTTAACCTACTGGATTTATGGGAGAAACCTCCATAGTGAAGCGCGCCTTTGAGGCTAAAAAGACCCTTGCCTATACATGTAAGCTTAGCGGGTAAAAGAGACCCGCTAGACAGCACTTTCCTTACCGTAAGGTAACTCGCTGCAATCCATTTCCAAAGTCTTCATATGCTCTTCAGATAGCTCCATCGAACTGCGATAGCTGCTAGTCTACCTATTCGTATTGGAACTATCCTACCTCCTATTTCTAAACCCAGAACTCAGATATTTGATTCTTGGATGACCGATCTACTAAAGGTAAGTAACTTGATTAACCCGCTTCAAACCAATATGCGGCTTCTACGCTATCAATAAAATACTAATCCGTTCAACAATTACGACCCCGCTATTACCTTTTCTCTAATAATATTCATCAGGATAGCACACGCACACCGTATTACAATTAGGGTATAAAAATACCATCCAGCCCTCATCACAGAGAATAGGCTCATCACCAGGTCCAATAGACGTGAGCTGTCCTGCCAGACAGAGGCATCCGAAACTGGAGAATCAACCCTCGCATAAAGAGACGACTAAACTATACGCGGCAGGTTGGTCTAAAAGGGAAAGAAAAAAGCGCCCTGGGGGAAGTCTTGAAATGAGAAAAAAGGTGACATACATTCCATTCGGGGACATAATAGTGATGACTATCGAGCACACTCTGTTATATCGATCCCAATCAATGGGTTTTTGGGGAAGTCGATGTTTGCTTTCCCCTATGCTTTATGACATCTTTTCTCTTCTCCGTAGTGATCAGTGTATGCACGTAGCATCACAGTCAATCTTTCATGCTTGGTTCCGGTCGCGCTCTTCTTCTAAAGGAGTGCTGCGCCCTGTCTTACTCTTTTTGTTGCTAATGAATAGCCTTTTTCTTGGTGATTAATAGCCAAGGGAATAAAAGAAAGACCTATGACTCGTTGTCTCAATCATAACTTCAAACAGAACCTCACTGTAGAGAGGGAAGGAAAGGCTAGACCCCCGGAAGCGTAAGAACGACTATTTTGGAGCCTGAGGGTGAGGTTCCATCGACGAGAGAGAAAAGGAACGAGAGACCTACGACTACGTGAGGATCAGGACGCGGCGTACGGTTGGCAATGGCAAGTCAGTCACATAGGCTTTTGTAAGACCACGCGTCAGTACTAGACTGATTATGCCATCGATTCAAGCCAGATTCAAAGGAAGGACGGGAAAGCACAGGGCAGGAAACAATTAAAAAACCTATAACCCTTGAGTGAGTTCGCAGTCAATCTTGCTTTCGATTCAACAAGAAGAAAACAATTCTGATTCAAAGAGTCTTTGGCAAAGGAGTTTTTTCCCTCTGCTCTTCCTTTGGTTATATACCAAATCACCTACCTGTATCAGTTGATTCTCCTTCTTCCTTTCTTATTTGAGGATTCAGCCCTGGTTGATAGTTTGTTTCAGTTGAAGGGAGGTTTGTAAATAAACCAATTCCTTCTGTCGTGTATTCCCGATTAATGCAGCCTTAGATGCTTCAATTGTCGATTTTAGTATTGAGGTTACACCTATGGATTATTTATTGTAGGCCAACTCTACTGCACTAGTACCAATAGGCGGCATAGAAGAAGAAGAAAAGAAGCACTACGCCTAGGAAAAAACTAAAACTTTGTTAGAAATTACCCCCTTTCCTTATCGGGATCGGGATTAACAAGAATGGTTGGGACAACAAACATCCATCTCGTTCGTACTTTGGATACCCGTAGAACCATAAAAAACTTTTTAAGTTTATAATTCCTTGGGGCGTTGGGGACAAAGAAATTAAAGGAGTTACCTTTTATCTAGTATCAACAGCTTGATACTAAAAAAAATAAAAAGATCTTTCGCAGGCTAGAGATTTCTTGTAAAAACACTAGCCCCACTACCACTAAATTTCTAATTATAATATTTTAATTATTATTATTATTTATTATATATATTATTTGTTTTTCATTATGCACATAAGGGAGGAGCCTTATGAGATGAAAATCTCACGTACGGTTCTGTATCTGTAACGGATAACATACAAAAGCTTTGGAATATTCTTATCGGGCACTAGAACGAAACCCGTTCTTACCACAATTTAATAATATGTCTGTCATTACGTGCGACTATCTCCACTATAGAAAGAAAAAAAGGAAAGAACTTAATTTTCAGCACATTTATACGAATAAGTCTTTCTTTTTCTAAAAGCATAAGTAGTAAACATTTTTTACTAGGGTTCCCATACATGCAAACATACAAAAGAAAACCAAACAAAGATAGTTAGCATAAATAGGACTCCAGTAAGCATCGGAGTAGATCTCTACTAAACAAAGCCAAAGAAAGTCATGCATTAAAACACACTACTTTGCGTCTACAGACACTTATTTAAACCTTCTAAAAATAAAAAGAGTCGACGGACTCTTCTAGTCTCCCCGGTGCCCGTGGGTGACAGCCTGCACTATGAGTGCTTGCTGCTCCGCCCGCAGCGCTTGCTGCCTCCCCTCCAAATACTCGATATGCTCTCTGGCAGCGCTAATGCGCGCTTCTTTCATGGCAGGATCTATAGTTCTAACACTCCTCAAAAAGCGGTTTAGCACTCTACGGCCCTCTTGAATCTCATTTTGCAGTTGCCCCATTTCGGCAGCAATTGCAGAAAGCCTGTTTGCAGCATCCATAGCCATACGTGCTAGTACTCAATTTCTTTGATTTGAATTTGATGAAGTGAAGACACTTATCGAGCCTCCATTTATAGAGTGGTAGAGTAATATCGCCATGCAGTACGAATTGCATGGCTGGCACAATTCTAACTACTATAACCACGCTGCCTGTATGAACAAACAAACTTTGCAGAACCGTTTCACCTAATCGATCGTGGTGAAGTCAGCAATGGATTCGGCGGATCATCCACGTCACGAATTGGATGGCAGGCCCAATTCTGACTAGTTCTCCGCACTACTTTTCTGCAGTTAAAATACTCTTATGCCTATTTAGTGAAAAACTGGCTGGCTCTGGCTACCTTGCGGAGCAAACAAAAGATCCCCCAATCACACTGCCTGTATGAACAAACAAACTTTGTACAACCAGCTTACGTGAAAAAGATTCCATATTCTATGCCAATAGACTCGTGACATCCATGTACTGAGTCGTCAAATGAGCCACGTTAAGAAAGCCCAAGTTATACGCATTGGCCCACAGGGTGCCCCACCCCAATAGGGCCCGAATGAAAGACCCAAGCCTACATGAACCATCACAAAGAAAGTCCTAAAAATGGGCCTGTTTCGATGAAACCTCGATGAAAGCCCACAGAAGGGCCAAAGCACAACAAGCCTACCCATCATCAAAGCAAGCCCCAATGCAAGAACTCCCTTTATATGAAGTTCTTCCGTACGTCTTGGATGTCCTTGAAGTCTGCGAGGAAGGGTATAATGCTTAAAAGAAAGAACCTTATTCTATATATCCTTACTCTCAGACTTTATCATCACTCTAGAACCAGCACCAGTGATTAGATAGCGCGCTTCCTCTAGCTTGTTTAGAACCTTCCCATACTGATAATGAAATAGATCTAGCTCTAGTACTAGGTCTACCCCTATTCTAGAACCTACAGCACTGGTGGGATTACTATCTCCTTGAACACTGGTTTGTTGGTAGAATGAGTCCTAAAAAAAAGGCTGAGATAGAAAAACAGGTCAAGGAGATGCTGTTAAGTGGTATTATCAGGGCAAGTGTGAGTTCTTATGCCTCTCCAGTGTTGCTGGTGAAAAAAAGAATACCTGGAGATTTTGCGTGGATTATCGAGCACTCAATGCCATCACCATTAAAGAGAGATTCCCCATCCCAATAATTGAGGAATTGCTTGATGAATTACATGGTAGCAGGAGATTTTCGAAGCTTGATTTGAGAAGTGGTTACCATCAGATTCGGGTGTTTGAAGATGATATACACAAGACTGCATTTCGAACTCACCAGGGCCATTACGAGTTAATAGTTATGCCCTTTGGTTTAACTAATGCTCCAGCCTCATTTCAGGCTTTAATGAATGAGGTTTTCATGGATTATATGAGGAAATTTTGGTTTTTTTCGATGACATCTTGATTTACAGTGACAGCCTAGATAGCCACTTGCAACACTTGAGGATAGTGTTTGAAACTTTAAAACAACACAAGTTGTTTGTGAAGAAATCGAAATGCTCTTTCGGTCAGGCAAGGTTAGAGTATTTCGGGCATGTGGTGAGCAGTGAAGGGGTATCAGCAGATAAAAGCAAGATTGACAGCATGTTGAGCTGGCCACAACCCACTACTGTCAAGGGGTTGAGAGGCTTTCTGGGTTTAACAGGCTATTACCGAAAATTTTGAAAGGGGTATGGGGTTATCAGCAAGCCACTGACCAATTTACTGAATAAAGATAGCTTCACCTGGAATGAAGAAGCAGCAAGGGCTTTCAGTCGTGTTCTGATGCACACCAAGTCTTTGTCACAAGTTCTGAGTGAAGTTGTGCTCGTTCTTGTGCACCTCTGCTTGGATATGATCTACCATGTGACATATGCTACTTTTGTCTTGCTGCAATGGAGTGATTGCTGCTCACGTGCGCGGGCATCTACTGATTCACTTGATGACTGATGCTCGGCCACTGCTGCTGCTACTACAGAGTATTCTTCTCCTTGGTTCCTCTTGAAGCTTGGGGATGTAGTTACATGCTCATGATACTACTGTAGTCGACTTAATAGTGATGTACTTTGTAATATACTTTTTGCTACCTTGCTCTCCCAAAGGAGCTTTCTAGCTACTGATCTCCTCGACCATCTTCCTTCTGGTATAAAGGAAAGAGCTTCCCGAGAGCCCCTATGCGACCTTCCACTTGCAGAGAGTCCTGCCGATGTAGCTCTTGTTCTTCTTCCTTATCGAGGTCTTCCCTTTCCTCTGATCAACAATTAAAGTTTCATTCAAGTCGTCACCTTAGCGAAAGCACTAAGTAAGCAAACTACCTTAATGAAATATGAAAGCGGCTGAAAAGAAAGCCATTTTTCGATAGTTATTCAAGGTGAAGTAAATCCCCTATATCTGATAGCTGTAACAGGCCTTCTTCTTACAGAGAAATGCCCCTATTGTGAATCTCTCTCATAAGAAAGAAGAGAGCTAGCATAAGCAGAGCTACCAGCTATACTACCAGAAGAGCAGCTACTATCAGTCCTAAAGAGCCAGTATCCGTCCTTCACTCTTAACTTAAGGAAAGGATAGACCTTAGCGCTTCCTCTTGATCACAGTAATGCGGGAAGTCTGGCTAAAGGAAGATAGCATATCATAAAGAGATGAAAAAAAGAAAAATTAAGGCGTCAGCGAGGGACCTCTATAAAGTCATTATCTGATAGCTTTCACAGGGCTTCTTGCTAAAGAGAAATTGACATAGAGAGCGACTGATTCCAGGCTTAGTATCTTCGGTTTCATCTTATAGGCTGACTTGCATCACTCTAATAGGATTCCTTGCTTGCATCATATCGTACAAATAAGGCATTAGAGAGCCCTTTCTCTTCCTTTATTCGCCGCAGGAAGAAATTCCAACTATGCTGCCTTCTAACGATAGGACTGGAATCCGAGCTCCTAGGCAAAAGCTTGAAGCTTGAAGACAGAAAGAGAAGAGATTAACGGGATGCTTTATAGTCGAAGTTGCGCCTAATGCTTAATCTAACTATTAGGTACTGAGAAAGACTCAATCTGCCCAATACTATACGCTAGGAAGAACTTGATTAGGGTAGTAGCCCAGCTCTTGAAGGGGGAAGCACATAACTAATAGGGTTCAGGCTTATACGATTCATGTTATCCCCCCGAAGCCCCTATCGCCTGCCTGGAACTCCTGAATTCACTCTTTAACTAGAGGAAGCGCCTAAAAGGGAAGCAACTGGGCTAGACTGCTGATCTTATGGAGTAGTCTGACCCTGGGAAAGAGACTGTAATCGCTGCCGAGAATAAACATGCTGTGCCGGGTGACTGGAATCCTCTGAGGTCAGCTGAACAGGCTGACAATCGGCAGAAGATGCTGAGCAAAGCTGCTTGAAGCGTGAGGCTGATCCGTAACATCAACTGCAGAAGAATGCGGTTAGAGTTGATGAACAGGAGAAGGCCGCAATACATCTCCATCATCATTCTCCCCCGGGGCTTATTAATTAGGTTAAGGAAAATATGAAGCGCCCCCATTAAAGAGAACATTCAAGGATACATCGAGTCTCTTGGATTTCACGTCATAGCGTCTATACCCGGGCTGAGCATATCCAAGAAAGACACAATTTCCTTGGGGACAATTTCTCTCTTAACTGCGCAGGAATATGAACAAAAGACGTGCATCCAAACACTCAAAAATGCCTATAGTACTGCTCCAGTAAGAAGTTCGTGAGGTGCCGCTGCAGCTTCTTCCCTCTCTCTTCCCCCAAAAAAGGATAGAGATGCCCCGTCCCTTCTTTATGCACATCCATATACATAGCCAGACACAAAGGTGTACAATCCGGTAAAAATCTGCGGTTCTTTAAGTTCATTCACTGTAGGTTCTCTTACTTGCTCTAGTGGCTGGCAAAGGCCAACCGAGAGGGGAGAACGAATGGCTCAGGAATCGACTGGTTCCGAGCAGACTCGTGGAGCTGCAGTTTGGATTATCGTAGAAAGAATAAGAGGAGCCGTCTTAGGAAATGACTTAACTTAAAAGACAGATGACGCCCCAGCTTGACTCGAGATCAAGACTCCTTACAGCTCGCACCAATAGCGGAGCGGCCGGAGATTGATTGAAAAGGCGCTGCCCTGCCGCCCCCCTAGCCGCCTACCTACTCGTGTTCGTAGCTCGATCGGAGGTCAAGACTGTGGTCCGGCGGAAAAACAGAAGTCGTCCGTATCAAGTGATACGTGAATTGCTCAGTAGTGCTTCGCCACTACCGTAGCTGGCGGAAATAGCTTAATTGGTAGAGCATAGCCTTGCCAAGGCTGAGGTTGAGGGTTCAAGTCCCTCCTTCCGCTCCCGGCTTCGTCGTTTAGTGGTAACGAGTGTGCGCCCCTTTATAGGGGTGAGCAGCAAGCAGCCCCTTGTATAGGGTTCCAAACCTATCTTCCTAATAAGAAGAAAGGGGCAAGCCAAAACCTAGTCCTAACAAGTTGCTGGCTTTTCATCAGCCCTTGCGCGCTAGCCTTTTCCCTTACTAGTAAGGGGCTGCTAGTTGTAGCGCGCATTGTACTAGTGAATAGGAAAAGCGAATTGAGATTACTAATGACGGATGGAGGTTGAGGATAGAACATGTTCGGTCCCTCGCCCTTATCTCCTTCGCCGGAGACTGCAAATGATGGGAATCCTATCGATAAAGAAGAGGTATAAGCATCGCCTCTCGATCCAATCCGTCTTCCCTGGCCTCCCCAAAACACTCTTGATACGAAAGAGACCTCCCGCCATAGAGAAGAGATCTAAAGTCTGGGTCCCCTCGATCACCCTCCCTTGAACCTGAACTGGTCGAGAGAGATGAACCCGCACCACATTTTATAACCTTCGAACCGAAAGCCCCAACTAGAGATGGAATTCCAGAACCTAAACCACTCCGTTGAGAGCTCCGTGACTCGTTCAAGGGAAGGTCCACCAATGATTGCCATTCTCCCCCTATCTGTCTCTTGATCCCTCATTCCACTAATCCGTTGTTACTTTACTGATTCATTCAAGGCATAGACTCCCTCTTTGTCTTATTAGCGCAGGTGTTCGTCAAGAAAGCCGCTTAAGACTCGAAGAAAGAGGGCTAGGCCCCCGGGAGGGCTTTCAGGGACTGGGTAGGGTGGATTATAGAGCTAGGGGCTAAGGTTTGTCCATTGGGATTGGGCATGGACGAACCTCGACTGGGCCAGCATTGATGAAAAATGACAAAAGAAAAACTTCTCCCATCGCATCATTAACCGGTGTAGGATTAAAGATCAGGTCCAGGATTCGAGTAAAATCGACCTTCCCTCTCATCTCAGGGTGAGGCAAGGAATTCAAGCAAATGTTCGTTCTTCAATATCTCGGCTGCTCAAGAAGTTGGACTAGCTGCTCCTCCGACCCGGAGTGGATTCTAGTGGAAGGGCAGAGCAAAGCCTTGCAGTAGGAAGGTGTTCGTTGCTGGGACGGTTTCAAACTGGACTGAAGGGAGGAGGAATTCAATAGTCCTCTCTTCCTGGGGATTCATCACTGGCTAGGGCTTTCGAATCAAAGCATGGGCATCTGCAACTAAGAGGGAGCAGTAGATCATCGATGGAAGAGCCATGTCAGTAAACTTCTATTGGGACTTCTATGGATTATGGATTCGACTAGAGGGACTCCTAGCAGCAAACTAGTATAAAGGGGCCCCAGACGCAGGAGCCGCCAGCCGGATCGACCAACAAATGATAGGCCAGAGGGATGGGCTCATTCGACTAATCAGTGATCCCTGGGCCTACCTAACACAGATGTCCCTGAAATAGGGGATTGGTTGATCGGAAAGCTCGGGCAGGAGTAGGACATTCCATACAATTCCGATTCGCTAGCCTCTCAAATCCCATTTTTTCATCGGGGTGAATTCTAAGGTTCCTTATTCCGGTTGTAAAGCGGAAGAAGAGGGAGAAGGGGCACAGCCCCACCAGCAGCCCACGTTTCCGACCCGAAAGGAATTGCAAATGAAAGAAGAATCTGTGTGCACTATCCATGGAGTGGAGTGACTATTCTGAATCTCCTCTTCTCTATCTCCCCCTTTTTTGCCTTCGGCTATTACCGGCTGGCAACGCTTGGCCCACCATTGGATTTGTTTGAAAACAATACAACCAAGGTGGCGTTCATTCAATCAAAGCTTTTATGCCCTAGCACTAATGACTCTCTTTGGAAAGAAAGGAATGCAGGGAACAAGTCTTTCCTTTCCACTGGTTCTTGAAAGCTCTCAATCCCCGCTTCTCCCATATTGATTCTCCCTCTCGCATCGGTTCTGCATCAGATAATGAGCCCATGCGCAAACTTTCTCTTTTATTGTATTGGCGCCCGATAGGTAGGCTATTAGATTGAGTCGAAAGCCTACCCATAAAGGTTCCGATTCGAGCGAGAGCCCAAACGGGGGAGGCGAGAACATCTTGATCGAAAGCTCCACTGTTCTGAATAGTGAGAAAGACTTTTTAAAATTTGATCAAATCGATCGATAATTTTTTAATATCTTAGGTGGGCCAACCGACCGACCGAGTTGGGCTGGGCCTCCATGTCACAGAACCTTTCTCTAGCCAAGAATCCCATTATTGATCGAATCGAGGCGGATCCAATTCATTGGCAAATGAAAAATCTACCGTTTTCACACTCAGAAAAACCTAGAAAAGAGGAAGAGTCACTAAGACAAGAGCTAGGTAAGCAAGCAAGAAGGAGAGGCTAGAAAAGGCAGGGGCTCTCCATCTCTAGGAAGATTGTGTCCAGGATCTGGTAATCTAAAGCCTTGCTTCTTCTGGTCGGCTCGTATTAGCCTGTGCTTTATTACAGGTAGTCATTCCCCCGTTCCTTTAGTCTTTTCAACGGTACTTGAATCTTAAGTCGCGGTCATGTCTCGCCCCCCCGGTATAGTGACCGGTTCCATGTTTTCCCCTAATTTCATCAGTTCCAGGCTCAAGTGCCTGTTCATCCATCTTCATTCCAAAGGCGAGCATATCCATTGAGTGACTGTAACTGCTATCGTTTACAGTCAAGAGTTCTTAACCAATTTTAGAGCTTTATAAAGCTTTAAGAGAGAATAGGGAGTAAGGGGGACCTTCGCTTCATTAGAAATTGGACTCGGACCTTCTTTCTTCTCCTGCGGAGCCCTGATAAAGTAACCGGCGGCAGGTTAGTACAGTTCTCCTGCTTGCGGATTTTTCCCTGCGCTGATTCAGGAGCCTTCTTCTTTAGTCTAGGATTCTAAAAAAAAAAAGGCTGGGCGAGAACAAGAAGGGGTCGTCGTCCGGCGGCCGTCTACTAAGCGAAGAGCCGCTCGCTTCCTTTTATTCGCACATAAGATGTGCAGGTAGCCTAGGGGAAGAGAAGCAAGCTAGCCCCGCCTACCCCCCATCTATATCTATAGGCGGCAATGGTAAGAGCTGGTAAGCATGGTAACTGTATCGGCGGCCGGGGCCGGTGCTCCGCGTTCTATCTAGGTTCCGCTCTTATGTACGCCCGGGGAACCTCTTCAATAGAAGAACCCGTGTGAGTGGGAAGGGATTGAATCATTCATTCATCTTTTATGTCTTCTTCCGTGATCCATTTCATGTCAACTCTAATTAGTTATAAAAAGGCCTACTTTACAAAGGGAACGTAGTTTCCCGGGAACCAAAAGGTTCCCGGTAACCGGCCGCATCGGCCCGGTAACCTTCGTTACCGTCAGCATTTGGTACTCTTTCAATAGTTCACTGAATTTGGTGTAATGAACCGCAAGCCCTTCAGAAAGACATAATAAAAAAAAGATAAGAAAGGTTTGGTTACGGGAACCAACGGTGACGAAGGTTACCTACTTTCGGTGGACGTGGAGCCAACGAGTTCAGTCGAACAGCGTAACGAGTCTAAGGTTACAGAAGCGTTCGCCAACTTTGATAGGCATAGCATTGCAAGCAAATAGAGCAGAGAGCTTACCCTTTCTTTCTATTAGAGTCGTGAGCTTGTTGTAGTCGGTCCTAAAGGGAGAACCTTTCTGCTTACTTGCTATATCCCCGCGTCCTTGCACGGCTCGGCTCGTTCTTCGAGCCCTGCTTCGCCCTTCCCCCTCTCCCCGTTCTACCGTCCAAAACAGGCCGTATGGAGTATAGCCAAGTGGTAAGGCATCGGTTTTTGGTACCGGCATGCAAAGGTTCGAATCCTTTTACTCCAGATTATGAACACCCGATCGGATCTGTCAAAAACGAGCTGACGACTACAGGGAAGGCGGTTTTTCTACTACTTGGCATTAAGAGAAGCTGGGTAGCTCCGTAATCTGTCAAGGAGGTGGCTTTCGCCTATAAGGACAGTTGGAGTTGACGGTCCTAGTTCTGTTACAGTAAGAGCTGTTGCTGGAATAACTTGTGTTGATGGAATAGAAGCTCTTCCTGCTCTCGTATCCGATGAAGAATAGGCCCAATCCATGGACTTTTACCCACGTGGTTTAGCTAATTCAATAGCCTTCGGAGAAAAGCGACAAGTACCACTGGACAAGCAAATCACTTTTGGAATCACCTTTAAGGATCCTCTTACGGTGAAATGCCAGAATAGTACTGATATTTCCGTCTCTCTTTAGCTGACTCGCTCGGGATATCCTAGCCAGCGTATGCTTGTTGAATTGAAGGCATACCGCACACTGCTTCAAATAGAAAGATATTGGTTTAATCTCAAAGCCTCGCCAGAAGACGTTCCACAAAAGCATTATTTCATCTTGTTCCTTGAGTGAGGAAGCGAAGCGGGCTGCTTGTCTTGCCTCGAGCCCATAAGAGAAGTACTGCTCTGGACTAGGATGGTGCTGTTCTGCTTAAAACTAGGCTAGGAAATGGGCCTAACTCCACTCGGATGAGAGAGCTTCCTATAGGTTGAAAGGCCCCTCACGGAAGGAGCATTTCCTCAATCTCTTCCAGAAATAGGAGATCGAAACCTTGCAAGCGGGAAAGCTTCTATCTCTTATAGAGAATAAACATAGGGGAAAGAGAACTACAAGAAGTCTACAACCTTACTAATAACTAAGAAAGGTGCTTTCCTTTACTAATGCAAGACTCCTCTCATTCTCAAAGTAGCTGTCTCCGTCCCGATATTCCTGCTTCTGGAATAGAGTAAGCTTCTCTTCTTTCGCTGCCTCTGCCTCTCCTCTGGTTTAGAACCCCCAAATCCACAATGACAATGATTGCTTCAAGGTCCACCTCTTAATAGAAGACCCGATCCATCTTCTCTTGAATCTCGACATTTCATCCAAAGAATAGAAAATGGTTAACACATGCCGATTGGAGAACGTATTCCCTTCCCAGCTATTAGTGAAACAGGGGCCATCACTCTAATACGAATCGAAAGAATCACTATCGGGTTTGGTACCAACCAAGATTATCGTGGTTGAAATACCATCAATTTTGAATAGTTATTAGAGCTTCTAATTAAGTCGATTAAAATAATCTTCTGATTCAATCAGTCTTATCTCGTTCATGCTCCTCACCTGAGAAGCATTTCACTAACCACCTGAGGAGCAGTAACAAGTACCTCCCTTGGGGTCGGGTAGCTACAGTCACACACAGTTCCTGTACACAGTAAGACAGTAGCAGCAGTAGCTACTGTAGCGTAAGACAGTCACTCTCACAAGTATGGTTTAAACAATGTTCTATCGGTTTGACCAGGTTTAACAAGTTTGAAACATAGGGTAGATGGTCTAGCTACCCAACTGTAGCTGCAGTAGCTACACTGTACCTCCTTAGCCGGTAGCCAGTAGCCAGTGGGTAGGAAACCTTGCCCGCCAACTAAAAAGAGCGATTGAGAGTGGATTTCAGGTTCGATAGTGTCGAGAAGGTATTAGCCACCGGTGACCGTACTTTCGTAAAAGCACCATTGGGCGGTGGTTCCTCTTCTCTTCTTCCTCTTGAACCTCGAACAAAAAAAAGATCTCGCCATCAGCTCGACTAAGAGTTCCGAATCAAAAAAGTAAACTGAACTTTACTTAAGACGAAGGAACCGAGTGCCAAAAAAAACCGGTTTCGCTTCAAACTACTAGTAATTAAGACTAAAAGTAAGGAAGTCCTTTTCTTGACTTGGCCTGCGTTCATTATACCTACCCCCTTTTTAAAGAACTTTATTTCAATCTCAACAAAGAAATGAAAGCATAACTCTTTGCTTGTTGTCCTCTTACTTACTCAATTGTGGGGGTCTCTCGGGTGTCTGATCCGATCAGTCTCGTGATGAAGAGAATTCCGATCTTCCACTAAGAAAGGTCTCGTCACGACAACTCAATTTGTCCGGTAAACTACTAGGGGCTCCCCATGGTTTAGTAAAAGGGAGGGGAGATTTGCTCCTCATCCGGGGGTTCATTTCATTCATTATGAACTAAAAAAGGTCTTAAAAACTTCATAGAATTCATGATCGGCCATTTCATTTGTGCTTTCAGCAAGTAGGCGACGCGAATCTATTTCTATGCTTCAATCGGATACCAATTGCTTGGATGCGTTTGAAGCCTCGAGATGACTTGCAGAAAAAAAGCTTTCTAGGTTTGTCTTCTGTCTCCGTAACAAATGGTCCATTTATTGATGGGCGAACGACGGGGATTGAACCCGCGCGTGGTGGATTCACAATCCACTGCCTTGATCCACTTGGCTACATCCGCCCCTACCCCCGCACAGGTTTCAGTCTCTATCTACGATCAGATCCTTTCTGAACTCCCCTATGACCGCTATCAAAGAGAAGCTTTTTCCTATACTATAGTTGCAAGTCTATTGTTCTCTTTCCGAATTAGGTGAAACAAAGCTTCAAACAAAGAGGTTGGGCTGTTCACTTCATTGATTTGACTTCACTTTACTTAAGATTAAAGAGAGGGGCCGGGCGGGCAGTAAAGGCTCATTTAGTAGACAGCGAGCGAGCAGCAAGCACCTACTCCTATCAAAATGAAAAGCAGCAAGCTGAACTTGAATTGAAGAAGCGAGCCTCTATCAGAGAAAGGAAAGCCGTTGCGCGTTAGCGCATCCGTTTTCTTGCTCGTTAGCGCCCTTCCTTCAGCTGGCTTCGCCTTATCTATTCATCTCTTTTTTCAAATGGAGATTTAGGGATCTCTCTTGTTCATAGATCTTGAAACCAGATCTATCGCCGGAAGAACCAACACTTAAAGGGTGTAAGCAACGGAAGGTTCTCACGCTGTCCCCGACATTGTTCTCCGACGATGTCCCCTGGGCGAAAGGGGACACCATTCTCTTTCTTTCTTCAATCGTTCCGATCAGGACAAGTGGGTTGGTTCGTTTCGTCCTCCTATCTACGCAATTATCTGTCTTCGTTCGTGATCATGTTGGGCGAAAGGTAGTTGTAGAGGAGCGGCTGTGAAAGGGCTCTTCCCCCCTTTCCATTGAAGTAGGGAGGGCTTCCTTCCCCACCATTCCGGCCTATTATTGATAGGGATTTTACCGATGCTGAAGGTAGCTTGCTTACCAAGCCACCCACTTGAGAAGCTGGTCGCTAGAAAGAAGCGACGAGGAAGCGAAGCTGTCTACGAAGCTTTGCTTCTCCCCCTGTAGTCGTAATACTAGGCTCGTCGCTACTTTTATTCAAAAGGTAACCGATGGTTCCCGACTTTCTCTGGTTTCCGCAACCGTAATCATTTTTCCGATTACATAAACCTTTTTTTTGAATAGCGATACGCTCTAAAAAAAGTGAAGGATAAGCAACCATTCTAGAAGCGGTAGCTTCCCGCCTCCTTCATTCCTACTGCCTCCTTCGGTGAGAAGTTCCCTTCCTTTTTCTTTTTCTAAAAAAAAATAACTGATTGGTCTGCTCAGCAAACGTACAAAGTGGACCGCTGTTTGGCTGACCCCCTTCTTCCCATTCGGGTTGACCCAGAAGTACAGTAAGAAGGAATGGAACCGCTTGAGAGTCGTCTGAAGTTCACACTTGGGTAAAGACGACTGACTTTGGAAACGGAACACGAACCAATTTAAGCTATTCCGGCTTCTTATTGAGCGTAGCGAAATCAAGGTTTATGAGAAAGTCAGCGAAGTTTCTATGATGTTCTACCTTTGCGTAGTCTCGGTCCACAGTGACAGTGGAAGGCTCCGCGCCTGAGCCTCGTTAGACTCAGCAGAAGTGTAAGGTGTAAGTGAAGAGAATAGAAGAGATGAAGTCCGCCCCTTAGCCTAGTCTATATCCACAGCTGACGCAACTCCGTACCGACGTCTCACTACTACTTAATTAATTAACGGCTAAACTTTTTCATAACCTGAGCTTTCCTTAACCAGTTGACCTTACTTCGTAACCTTAGCCTCCCTTTCTTTATAGTTCGACTAAGTGACTTCGTAACCGAAACCTACTTTTTTTCTTACTGTAGCATAGGCCTTCGCCACTTCAAACGGGCGCTTCGCCCCTCTTTTTTTTATTAGAAAGAGCGGGGCCTTACTTATTCAGGGGGGTGGGGGAACCCGTAGGAAGGGGGGACGAACCGCCGAATTGACATCTGAAATCGCCAACATGAACACAAACGAAATCTTTAATTTCGTATAGAAAGAAAACGAACCACTTCTATTCTCGGAGCCCACGGAGCGGTATATGAAGAATGGCTTTTTGGTCCCTTTCGTCCAGTGGTTAGGACATCGTCTTTTCATGTCGAAGACACGGGTTCGATTCCCGTAAGGGATAGGTACTCATTCCCGGCCGCTTTCAGTTAGTGTTCATTGCTGAGTGATCGCTCGCTATCTGGCTGGAAAAGGTGGTCCGGAAGCTTCCTCTCTCCCAGCAAGCAAGATGAGATCACCAATAGTGCACCGAAATGGCGCCGGAGAGCCGGTAACCTCGTTCGCCTAAGATCGAAATCATCTGTGATTGAGACTACAAACTCTGTAAGGCTAGCTATATGCTTAACACATGCATTTCGAAAGGTCTGAGACCAGAGTCTATCTGGGTGATGACTTCGGAAGATTCACTTTTTTAAGGGAGAAATTGTCTGTTACCTTTCTGTATCTACTCAATTAGACTCAGACAGAATAAAGAGTCACTTCGTCCCTCTCCCTTCGGTAAAGACTTAGTAAGCACAAAAGAGAGAAGAAAAGGATCTAAGACAGAAGCCTACAAGGAAAAGTCCCAAACAAATAGGTGCCAAAGCAAGACTAGAGGAAGACTCTTTCACTGTATGAATGATTGCCTCAACGCAACTCAAGAGGGGAAGAGAGGTTGAAAGCTTGAAACAAAGAAAGGGAAATGATAGTTTAAGATTTACCGTAGGAGATATTTCATTCTTAGTGTCAGGGAATTTACTTCCATCCGATTAAAAGAAAGGCTTTAAGGAGTCACTTTCATACAATCTTAATTTGGAGAGTTTGCTTCTACACGGAAACGAAGATCTTCGAGAACTAATATTGGACCGGGAATAAAAAAGGGAAAAAAAGTAAAGTCTAAGCGCATATGGCACGAAAAGGAAATCCGATTTCGGTAAGACTTGATCTGAATCGTAGTTCAGATTCAAGTCGGTTCAGTGAGGGCGACCGCGAAAGTCACCGAAGGGGTCAGTCTTTTCCTTCACCCCAGATTAAAAAAAAAAGGCGGGGAAGGGCGTTGCAGATGTCCGGGACGGACACGACTTCTTCTAACGCTAGAAGACCACTGGAAGACACCCGGGACCAGAGCATGTCGTGAAAGAAGCACACTGGGCGGGCGTGCTTCGACCGTGTCTCCGGGGCACAGTTGAATGTAGATATCATGAACGCGAGGTGCAGGATACCAGGCCGAGAAAGCCGGGCAACCACTCCCCTATGCGCCAATCGCTAGTGCAGCCAGGGCCCCGGCGCCCAGCTCCGCTGGAGAGGCCTCGCCTGATCTGAGAAGTGCTAATTCGGTTCGGATAGACTTCATTCAAGAACGCCGCCGCCCCTGGAATCAATAAGAAAACAAGTGCTAAGTTTCAGATCAGTGAATAAACCGAAACGAAAGAAGAGACCTTTCTCGCTCGGCGCCTAAAGCGCACTATGCTCCGCTTCAACAAATGAGAGTTTTCGGTGGAACCGGTGAACCACGCGAGCCGGTTAAATGCGTGGGACAGAGGGCTCGTAGTACCTGCTACCGCAGCTATGCGGTGGAAGGGAAGGAGCCTAAATCGACCTTTTTTCTTTTAAAAAGAAAAAAAGCAGTACAAGGAGATTATACTCTCGGATGAGACTAAGTAGCTACCGACCGTTCCGACGCGCCCTTGACCTATCTTGATTAAGACCGAAACCTATCTAATTGAAAGTGGGGTCTAGTTTAAGCTGTCAAACAAATGGCCTGGAAAGAATAACCACTAGTAGGGATATAGATGGAGTCTCGCTCAGTAAAGAGAGTTGTAGATTCGTAGAACAGGAGAAGAGCCTTGACTTTCTATTATATTAGTCCAGCACGCTAGCTGCAATCTTTCTAAAGCAAGAAGGGAAGGGAGAAAGTTGACTTTGAGAAAGAAAGGCCTTCTCTTCTATTTCGATTCTAATCTTAGGAAAGGTGCGTTATCGCTTTGATTTATCGTTAGCTAGGCTTCAATAAGGACGTTTAGGCTTTACTAATAAGATAGAAAAGAAAGGGCTTTTTCATCAGGGTGCGAAGGTTTGGAACCTTATACAAACAAAGAGCGTTTTCTTTCAAATGATAACCAAATGACAACTGCCTCTTCCTGCTGCGAGGGCCTTGCACGAAACCAAACCGCCCCCCCCCCCCACGACCGCTCAAGTACCAGTTGCTTCGCAGGTAGGCCCACTTAGGTTAGAGGGGCATTGTCCCTCAGTTCTTACCAACCCCCGGTGTGTTGTGTAATCGACATGTTGTTAGCTTCAACTCGTTCGAATAAGAATCTGCAATTACCTCTGCTGTCAATTTCTTATTCATTCAGGGCGCTCGGCCGGTGCTCCTTTCTCAAACCAGAACAACTCTGAACGTTAGGGAAGATAAGGGAGGATCACCTGAGCGAACTGACCGAAGGGACTTGACTTATCCGAACCGAACGATAGCGGCTTAAAGCTAAGAGCAGCGTCGCTGCTTGATCGGCGGGGAGGAGCATCTCAAAGTATGGGGCAAAGGATCAAAGGCTTTTACTTTGTCACCCGGGATCCACCACAGGTTGGGTTTGAGAGCCGTGTGATGGGTGACTATCCAGCACGGTTCGGAGAGCACTTTTAGTCTGCGCTGGTGAATGGAAGCCCCCCTATCAAGAAAGAAGCGGCTCTTCCCACGGCGGAGTCCGCATTGACTCTATTTATTATTATGGTAAATCAGTGTATCAAGATGTCAATCTTAGATCTTATTTCGGTTCGATACGTCCACCTACTAGACTCACCTTTGGCTTTCGTCTCGGTAGGTGTATTATTCTACATTTTCCCAAAAGAACATTCATTCATTTCTTTCTTCCCCGTCGACCACGACGACAGAAACGACGCGAAAAATCCAGACCCGGAAAGGGGAAGGGCCAGTGGTGGGCATTTGGTAAAGTCGGGCCGATCGGGTGTCTTCATTCAAGCGACGGTACAGAAGAAGAACGAAACGAAGTGAGAGGCCGGGGGGCAGGGAAAAGAGTCGAGTCGATCAGGCTCGACGACCGGGAGAAGCAAAACGAAATCAGGATTTGGCCGAAAAAGAAGCAACGCTATGGATACCATGACCGATCACCATCGATAAAGAAGAATCTTTCTAAATCACTTCGGGTCAGCGGGGCCTTCAAGCATCCGAAATATGCCGGGCTTGTAAATGACATAGCCCTCCTAAATGACGACTCCTTCAGAAAAACGAAGTTATTCAAGTTCTTTTTCTCAAAGAAGTCCCCCTCCGACAGCCCGACGAGTCATCCACTTAAAAGGACCCTCCCTGCGGTGCGCCCTTCCTTGAATTATTCGGTCATGCAATACTTATTGAAGACAAAGAACCAAATGCATTTCGACCCCGTCGTAGTTCTCAATCATTTCGTGGAACCGGGCGTGGTTGAACCATCTACCATGGGGGGAGCTAATGCACAGGGAAGAAGCTTAGATAAGAGAATACGTTTCGCTTTTTTTGTCGAAAGCTCGACCAGCGAGAAAAAGTTTTTGGCCGAAGACAAAAAGTTGACCCACTTCATTCGCTGGTCGAATCATCCTCGCTTCGCGGGAACAACAAAAACCACCATCTCGCTCTTTCCTTTCTTCGGTGCTACCTTTTTCTTTCCAAGGGACGGGGTTGGGGTGTATAAGAACGAGTATGCCCGGAAACAACTTGAGCATGCCCGGAAACAACTTGAGTATGCCCGGGAACAACTCCTAAGAAAATTCAGGAAAAAATGTTGGAACCTCATGTGTAAGGATAAGGTAATGGAATTGATAGATAAATTCATCGACCTAGGTGGGATAGGAGAATTGATAAAGGGAATAGAGATGATGATAGAGATCATACTGAGAAACAGAAGAATTCCGTACGGATACAACTTTTATTTGAACGAAGTGAAAAAAATGCGATCTTTGTTGTCTAATAGAACAAAGACTAATACCTTAATTGAGTCGGTCAAGATCAAATCTGTTTATCAAAGTGCTTCTCCGATTGCTCAAGATATCTCTTTTCAACCGAGGAACAAAACAAGATCATTTCGCTCCATTTTTAGTCAAATAGTGAAGGATATTCGATTAGTAATGAAAAAAGGGGTGGAGGGGATCCGTATATGTTGTTCAGGTCGATTAGAAGGTGCAGAAATAGCTAGAACTGAATGCGGAAAGTATGGAAAAACATCTAGTAATGTATTTAACCAGAAAATAGATTATGCTCCTGCGGAAGTATCTACTCGTTACGGAATCTCAGGTGTCAAAGTGTGGATTTCATATAGTCAAAAAGAAAGGGGACGTGCTATATCCGAAACGTACGAAATATAGTCAATATCGTAAAGGCGGATGTAGTAGGGGTTGCAAACCGGACGGTACACGACTTGGTTTTGGAAGATATGGCACTAAAAGTTGTAGAGCTGGTCGTCTTTCATATCGAGCCATTGAAGCAGCGCGTCGAGCTAGAATTGGGCAATTCCATCGTACTATGAGCGGACAATTCCGAAGAAATGGTAAGATATGCGTAAGAGTTCTCGCAGATCTCCCTATTACCGGGAAACCTACAGAAGTCAGAATGGGAAGAGGAAAAGGAAATCCTACGCGTTGGATTGCTCGTGTGTCCACAGGACAAATCCCATTTGAAATGGATGGTGTGAGTTTGTCAAATGCTCGACAAGCCGCTACATTAGCGGCGCATAAACTATGTTCGTCAACCAAGTTTGTTCAGTGGTCGTAACGTAATTAGTTAGTGGGGAAAAAGCGGGCCGGGATTCAAAAGAATTAGGCGAAGTGTTTGTTCCTGAACGACGGAAGTGGAAAGACACTAAGGGAGAGGGATATACTCCTTTATTTTTGTAATCGCCGAAATTGTACGACGAACCCTCTTGTTCCAGGCGTACTACCCTGATACGTTTTGGTTAAATTATCCAGGCCCGGTTTATAAAGTGATAGTAGTCAGAATAAATAAGAAAGATAAGAGCTAAGATTCAGGAAAGGAAGCTTTATGGGAGAAAGGAGAAAAAGTCTCTATTTATCTGTCCATTCCTTCCTCCAACAGATGCGGGTGAATTAGCTGCCTTTATCTTACTCTTCGTTCGTCTAAATAGATAATCGATGTCCTTCGCTTCATCTGCAGTTATCGGTGTAATAAAGCAAGGGGAGAGGAGCATATAAGTCAGATTGCTTAATTAATGTATAAGACTTAAGATCAAGCTAGGAGAAGCGCTTTCAGGCGCGTTCGCTTAGCAAATCTCTAATTAGTCTTCTCGGGTGTCGGCACAGTCCAAGAAGTAGTCTTTTTCCTTTTTATAGCAACAATAAGTAGCGATTCGCCTTCTTTCAATAGTAGTTCTCTCTCTCCTTCATCTGATCCTATCTCTTGGTTGGCCTGGTCTGGTTCTTTCTTGAATGTGGAATTTAGATCGTATCCAAGTGAAAGGTTATCCCAAGTGGATGCTAAGATAGCAAGCTTATAAGTTGAGTTAGCCCACAGGGATAGACAGTTGGCTAGTCTCATGACCCAAATGGAGGGGCTGGTCGCTCAATTTTTTTTCTCAAGAAAGACAGACTCACCAATAGCCAAACGCACAGTTTCCGGTCCTATTCTTACTGACTTTCTCCTCGACCGAAGGTCACTTCACTCTTTATAGCAAGGAGGCAAAGAGCTGACCTAAAAGCGGAAGCTGCCTTGATCTTCTACTTATTGAACGCCAAATGAGACTGATTCAAAAACTGCTATCCCACGACCAAGATTCTTCCCTTCCTCGTGCTAATCTAATCACATCTCTCTCTATTTCCGGCTTAGCCTACCCCTCCGTGGGCTTCTATCCCCCTGGTCGTATTCAACTCTCAAGAGAAAAAATCTCTCTCCCGGCATCACAGCCTATTCTATTCTCTATTCTCTACCAGCTTCTGAAACAAGATCGGATTGGTCATGCTTCCTCTCCCGCTGGTCGAGCTTAATTCCATCCAGCCTCTCCTCGGCTCACTTCACTACCTTTAGAGAAAAGAGTTCCAGCAAAAGACGAAGAAGACTCTCGGATGGCACTTGATCTCCTAACTGTAACGGGATTTGATTCTTTATAATAGTGACCACCTCTTCTTCACATAAAATCATTCGTTCAGAGTCGACAACCAACCACCCAAGGTCTTATGGTCCGGAGAAAGAGTGAGGGGTTCAGAGCTTCCCCCTAACGAAATCCCAGTGGGAGTAGAAAAGGCCAAAGCGGGTTCCCCCTCAGAATGTTCACCTGTAACAAGAGAAAGATCCCTGTCTATCACAGGGGTATCCGTATACTGTGACCTTACTTCCGAGTTAGAAGGGCCTTCACCCCGCGGGACCAAAGAAGAAGCTGACAACTCACCCTGACTGTTGAAGGCTAGAGGAGCATTGCTAACAGGATCCTCTAAACGATCAGAAATCCTCTCAGGCTCAAGCGGACAGCAAGACTAATATTCAAAAGCCTCGCTCTTATGAAGAGACAGGCAGATCGGAAACTCTGTTATCTAGAACATCTTTCCCCTTCCCCTTCTTCTGTACCTTAATCCAATCGCCCTCAGAGGTAGCCTTCCTACCACCCTCAGGTGGATTAGGGGTCATCTGCTTCTTAGACTTAGGACAGGCTGCCAAGGAGTGACCAAAGACCTTACAGGCATTTCTTTATAGTTCTATACGTGGGGGACCTTCCAGCAAGGGAGTCACATTCATGGACGAGGGACTGAAAGGAAGAGAAAGCTATAATAAGAATAGATTCCCACTAGCAGCTAATCCAATAGGCACAATACCCGATCGTAGAACAGATTTGCTTGCTTGGTCGGCTTCCCCGAAAAAAAACTTAACTTCCATAACTTAACCTGAAAGCACTGCTATGACTGCTGCATAGGTTTTCTCCATAGCTGTGAATTTCTTTTATGCATTATTATCATTGAACAACTTAGCTAAATTAAATTAGTCCAAAGCTCTCTTCTTCTTATCATCATCATGCTGTGCAAACACGGCTCCAACAGAATCCTAAGTTGTAGACACATAGAGGAGGACGGCCTACGCTATTAGAGGAGAGTTACTGTAAAGACACAACTTCCACCCTGTTGGCTGTAGTTTTAGCTTGTATATGTGAAGTATGTGAAGAATAAAAAAACGAGATTTTTTTCATAGAATAACTCTTTCTTTTGGGAAATAGAGAGGTGGATCACTAGCCGAATCTTCTACTACGATATAAGTTGGTTAGCGGAACCAGCGTTCTCACTTTGCCAACTTTGAAAAGCGCTAGAAATCGTGGTCAACATTTTACCAGTGCTTCAGCGGGGGTTGACGGGATACTGACAAAAATGTCGTACAGCCGCAGCGAAACATAAATTATCGTAGAAAAGAGAAAAGTGTTTTCGTTATTCGTGGAGGGGTAGGGAACAGGGATAGAAGTAAGTAACTCAGCGCTCCATATGTGGAAATTGAAAGCGGTATTCCCCCTTATATATAGCCTAAATAGAATCAAATCATGGAATTCTCTCCGAGAGCTGCTGAACTAACGACTCTATTAGAAAGTAGAATTAGCAACTTTTACACGAATTTTCAAGTGGATGAGATTGGTCGAGTGGTCTCAGTTGGAGATGGGATTGCACGTGTTTATGGGTTGAACGAGATTCAAGCTGGGGAAATGGTTGAATTTGCCAGCGGTGTGAAAGGAATAGCCTTGAATCTTGAGAATGAGAATGTAGGGATTGTTGTCTTTGGTAGTGATACTGCTATTAAAGAAGGAGATCTTGTCAAGCGCACTGGCTCTATTGTGGATGTCCCTGCGGGAAAGGCTATGCTAGGGCGAAGGCGTCGGTTAAACTCAATGGTTAAGGCCATTCTTTTAATCTTACTCTTATTTTTTATTTATTTTATTTCTATGAAGATAGGCGCCCCCCACTTCTTAAAAAGCGCCGTTGCCAAAGCGGCCTTCTCTCTCGGGGGACGGGCTGTCTCTTTCTTTGGCGTTAGAGGAGGGCTGTTCGGGGGTTTGGTTTTTTTGATACAACTCCTCCTTTTCT